ATCGGGGTAGGACCCTCCATAGCATCAGGTAACCATACATGAAGAGGAAATTGAGCAGATTTAGCAACTGCACCTGCAAATAATAGGACGGCGCACAAAGTAACAAATAATAAATTAACCTCATTATTATAAATCAAGTTATTGAATATTTTAAATAAATCCCGAAATTCAAAACTCCCTGTTGTCCAATAAAGACCTAAAATCCCTAATAATAAACCAAAATCCCCCACGCGATTAGTTACAAATGCCTTTTGACAAGCATTTGCCGCAGTAGGTCGAGTGAACCAAAAACCTATTAATAGATAAGAACACATTCCAACCAATTCCCAAAAAATATAAATTTGGATCAAATTCGAACTAGTAACTAATCCCAACATTGACGTATTGAACAAACTCATATACGCAAAAAATCTCAAATATCCTTGATCATGAGACATATAATTGTCACTATAAATAAGAACCATAATTCCAACAGTCGTGATTAATATTGACATAATACAAGTAAGTGGATCGATCAAGTAGCCCAACTCTAAAGAAAAAGCATTATTGATAGTCCAAGACCATACATATTGATAGATATAACTACTATTTATTTGATCAATAGATAGATAAACTGAAAAAATCATAACTATACTTAACAATAAAATACTCGGAAAAGACCACATACGTCGAAGGTTTTTGGTTGCGGTCGGAAAAAGTAGAAGTCCCACTCCTATTAAGATAGGAATTGGAAGTGAGATGAAAGGTATGATCCATGAATATTGATACGTATATTCCATAAAAAAAGTATATTTAATTCCTAATTAATTTTTCTGATTCACCAGCTCTTATCTCTTTTCAAAAGGATCAGTTAATAAAAAATTTGAATATCCAAAACTGAAATCGAATTTTCTTTTTCTAGTCTTAATTATTCTTAATTTTTTGCCAAATACTTAAAATATTTCAAGTCAGGAAGTTAGAATTGTTCAAATAAGATGATCCACTGAAACTATTAATGAACACACCTATTTATTTTAAGTAAAATTTTTTGACAATATAGAAACTGCAAATTTTCTTTATTATTATTATTTAGTATGCATTACAAAAATTTCCCGCTATAGAGCGGGAAGGAATAATTAGACGAAAAACACTATTTAATTTTGGTATCAATCATAAAAGCCAGTCTACAAGTGGATCCAGTAAAATAAGACTTCTTTGTATTAAATTCGTTTATTACGAATCATTAAACAATTCATTTTTTTTTTTACAAAATAACATTTTATATATTTTTTTTGTTTCTAATCGAATAATTTTTCATTTTGATAGCTATATTAGGAGTATACTATAATTTATAGAAAAAATGGATAATAAATAGTAAAGAACAATTCCTTTTGAACACTAGATGTCTTTCACATCCAATTATAGTAATGAATAATCAATTCTAATTTTTTAATGGCAGTTCCAAAAAAGCGCACTTCTATATCAAAAAAACGGATTCGGAAAAATATTTGGAAAAGCAAAGGGCGTCGGGCAGCGTTGAAAGCTTTTTCGCTATCACAATCTATTTCAACGAGGAAGTCACAAAGTTTTGTTTTTGAGAAAAATCAACTAAATAATGAAAGATTGGAAGAATCAGAATCGGTTTGACTCAAAAAAAAGTCTAGTAGAAGTTCGTTTCTAATTTTGATTATTTAAATAAAATTTTTTTTATATTATAAAAATTTATTATTATATATTATTATATAAATAATAAATAATTGAATAATGTAATGTAAATTTATTAAAAAAAAATTATCACTAAAAAATATAGATTCAAATAAAAATAAACATTTTTTTTATCAAAGCAATTATTGGAATTTCCTAATGTTTTGAGCGGATGAATATGAAATTCCTTTTTTTAGGGTATGTAAAAAAAATAAGAAATCTTTTGTTTACTCAATTATAAAATTGAAAATGGTATTTTTTTCTTGTTCAAAGAATCAAAAGAAATACACGGGTTGACCTTTCTTTTTCATATCTTTGTTTTATCATTTTCGGGATGGGGAAAATACGAATCCCCATCGCCCCAATAAACGAAAAAGTTTTTATTGATTTTTTATTTTATTATATATTTTCTATATTCTAGAATATAGAAAATATATAATATCTAATCAAATAGTAAACTGAAATTCTTTATTAAAAATTTAATGAGACGTTAAAATTAAAATGATGACATTAGTGGATTAAGTTAAAACCGTATTTTTTCATTCTATGAACCCTTATTTCTTTTCTCGAAATCATTATTACTATTATAGAATATATCCCGCCGAATACATAATTAAATTGGTTTGCAAAATCCTCTAAAATCAAACTATTATTAAATTAATAAAATTGATTCTAATTATATTTTTTCAATCTCGACGAGTGAATAATAATAGGTTATTATGATTTCGAGAAAGCCGCTATGGTGAAATCGGTAGACACGCTGCTCTTAGGAAGCAGTGCTAGAGCATCTCGGTTCGAGTCCGAGTAGCGGCATGCCATTTTATATTATAAAAATTATAAAACAAGTTCTATAATATAATTAATTCACGTCCCCGATATTAATTCAAATAATTGAATTGAGGGACCTTTTAAAATTTTTTTTATGATATTTTCAACTTTAGAGCATATATTAACTCATATATCTTTTTCGGTCATTTCAACTGTCATTACAATTCATTTGATAACCTTATTAGTCGATGAAACCGTAGGACTCTATGCTTCGTCAGAAAAGGGCATGATAGCTACTTTTTTCTGTATAACAGGATTATTAGTTACTCGTTGGATTTATTTGAGGCATTTACCATTAAGTGATTTATATGAATCATTACTATTTCTTTCATGGGGTTTCTCCATTATTCATCTATTTACGTATTTTAAAAAATATAAAAACCATTTAAGTGTAAGCGCAATAACTGCACCAAGTACTATTTTTACCCAAGGTTTTGCTACTTCAGGTTTTTTAACTGAAATGCATCAATCCCCACTATTAGTTCCCGCTCTCCAATCTCATTGGTTAATGATGCACGTAAGTATGATGGTATTGGGTTATGCATCTCTTTTATGTGGATCATTATTTTCAGTAGCTCTTATAGTGATTACATTTCAAAACTCTATAAGAATTTTTGGTAAAAACAATCATTTATTAAATGCGTTATTTTCCTTTGATGAGATCCAATACATGAACGAAGAGAACAATGTTTTAAGAAACACTTATTTTTTTTCTTATAATAATTATTATAAGTCTCAACTGATTCAACAATTAGATCATTGGAGTTATCGTATTATTAGTCTAGGGTTTATCTTTTTAAGCATAGGTATTCTTTCAGGGGCCGTATGGGCTAATGAGACATGGGGATCGTATTGGAATTGGGATCCAAAAGAAACTTGGGCATTTATTACTTGGACCATATTCGCAATTTATTTACATACGCGAACAAATCAAAATTTTGAAGGTGTAAATTCTGCAATTGTGGCCTCTATGGGTTTTCTTATAATTTGGATATGCTATTTTGGGGTCAATCTATTAGGGATAGGGCTACATAGTTATGGTTCATTTACATTAACATCTAATTGAATGAATTGAAGAAAGGGCCTGACGAACACAAACACGGGAGAGTATAGATAAGAAAACTGTGTGTAAGACATCGAGAACCCTTTGAATCACTACATTACTTGATTCAAATGGTTCTCACAAAACCCAAATGTATGAGGAAGTCCAATTCATTTTTTTATTTAACTTAAGATTAAGAAAAAAGACTTCTTTTTTTATTGTGCAACGAACGATTAAAAAAAAATTATTAATTATTATATTATTGCTGTTTTATTTTTTTTCCGAAAACTATCTAGCAAAATAATTAGATAAAAGAGCTTCGACCTTGTCAACTGATAGTGAGAAAACAAAATCTGGATAAATACCAATACCTATGACAGGTATAAGGATAGAGATCGCAACAAACAACTCTCGTGGTCCCGAATCAAAAAAATACGAATTTTGAACATTAAAAAGCTTGTATCCATAGAACATCTGGCGTAACATAGATAATAAATAAATGGGAGTTAATATGATTCCAATTGCCATTACCAAAGTAATTAGTATTTTTGTCATTAAAAGATATTTTTGGCTGGTAATTATTCCAAAAAAGACTATTAATTCTGCAACAAAACCGCTCATACCCGGCAATGCAAGGGAAGCCATCGATAAGATACTAAAAGTCGTGAATATTTTTGGAATTGGAATAGCCATTCCGCCCATTTCATCGAGATAAACAAGACGTATTCTATCATAACTTGTTCCCGCCAAGAAAAAAAGCGCAGCGCCAATAAATCCATGAGAGATTATTTGTAAAATAGCTCCATTGAGTCCCGTATCGCTTATAGAACAAATTCCTATAATTATGAAACCCATATGAGAGACGGAGGAATAAGCGATTCTTTTTTTTAAATTGCGTTGACCCGAAGATGTTGAAGCTGCATAGATTATTTGAATTATGCCTACTATGATCAACCAGGGTGAAAAAATAGAATGGGCGTGGGGTAATAATTCCATATTGATCCGAACCAATCCATATGCTCCCATTTTTAATAAGATTCCGGCTAGAAGCATACAAGTACTGTAATGTGCCTCTCCGTGGGTATCTGGTAACCATGTATGTAAGGGTATAATCGGTGATTTGACAGCAAAAGCAATAAGAAATCCGATATAGAATATTATTTCCAGTGCTATAGGATACGATTGATTAGCCGATGTTTCAAAATTTAAAGTTGGTTCATTAGAACCATATAAACCGATACCCAGAACTCCCATTAACAAAAAAATGGAACCTCCCGCAGTGTACAAAATAAACTTTGTAGCTGAATACAACCGTTTCTTTCCTCCCCACATCGATAGAAGTAGATAAACGGGAATTAATTCTAACTCCCACATGATAAAAAATAGTAAAAGGTCTCGAGCAGAAAATGATCCTATTTGACCGCTATACATTGCTAACATTAGAAAATGGAATAATCGGGAATCTCGAGTAACTGGCCAAGCCGCTAAAGTAGCTAAAGTGGTGATAAACCCCGTCAGTAAAATGGGTCCTATGGAAAGTCCATCGATTCCCAATCTCCAGTAAAAATCCAAAAAAGGGATCCATTTATAATCCTCTGTCAGTTGGATTAATGGATCGTCTAATTCGAAATGATAACAAAATGCATAGGTTGTTAGAAGGAGCTCGAGTACACAGATACATATCGTATACCATCTCATTACTTTATTTCCTCTATGAGGGAAAAAGAAAAGTAATAAACCCGCAAATATTGGAAAAACTACAACTGTTGTTAACCAAGGAAAATAATTCGTAGTAAAAACAAGATACACTTGGACTAAAAAAACCCATGTTCGAAAATGAAATAAAAAAAAAATATATATATGTATATTTATTTTCGAGCACGAGTTTTTGTCGGTAAAAAAGAAATCAAATGGATTCAAGGGGGCTTTTCGAGAACGTATCAATAAGCTAGACCCATGCTTCGAGTTGTTTCATGCCATAAATAAACGCGAACACTCAAGAAATCCGTCGGACAGGCAGATTCACATCTCTTACAACCAACACAGTCTTCTGTTCTTGGAGCCGAAGCTATTTGCTTAGCTTTACATCCGCCCCAAGGTATCATTTCTAATACATCTGTGGGGCAAGCTCGGACACATTGAGTACACCCTATACATGTATCATAAATCTTTACTGAATGTGACATTGGATCTAGAATTCTTTTTTAAGACTATAAATTTTCGATCGAGTAAATTTGTAAATGAATTATATATTTAGATACCAGATGAGTCAATAATTGATCAGAATTTTTATAATCAATCTACTTTCAGATTAACTCATGCGATAGGACCAAGATACTTTGATTTTTTACGTTTTCGCAAACATGATCATGGATTACGTATCATACAGATAATTTGACTTGATGAATATCAGAATTTATCCGATAAATAAATACTACTTATTCAACAAATTCGATTGATTGATACGAGTTGATTTTCTGTTACGATAAATTGACGAAACAATAGCTGGGCCAATAGCTGCTTCAGCCGCTGCAATAGCTATAACAAAAATTGAGAAAATATTCCCTTTTAATTGGCGACTATCAAAAAAATCAGAAAATGTTACGAAATTCATATTAACTGCATTCAGTATAAGCTCAAGACACATAAGGGCCCTAACCATATTTCGGCTCGTGATCAATCCATAGATACCGATAGAAAATAAATAGGCACTTAGAATAAGTACATGTTCGAGCATGATTGACCAACTCCTTATCAATTCCGATTCATTTCAATATGAACAAAAATGTAATAGATTCAATTCAATTGACAAAAAAAAAGTACAGAACAAGGGAATATATTGGTAATCGATCGAATAAAAGAATTTTTATTTTAGACAGAAACAATCTTCAAATAGAATTGAAGGGGAATGTGTGCGATAACATAGAACAAAGTTTAATTTATGCTATTTCTAACTAAAGATTTATTACTGGCGAGCCACGGCAATTGCGCCGATCAAAGCAGCTAAAAGAATGATCGAAATTAGTTCAAATGGAAGAAAAAAATATGTTGATAAATGAATTCCAATTTGTTGACTATTACTTATTAAATCTGGCTCTAGAATCTGGTTTGATCTTGTAGTCCAAATAATCCCATACCATGACGTATCTACAATAGTAGTCATTAGTGAAACAAAAATACTTGTACAAACCAGAAAAGTAACTCCATTCCCAACGGTCCAAAGATTCAAATCTTTGGAATATTCTGAACCCTTCATGAACATCACAGCAAATATGATTAAAACATTTATAGCTCCCACGTAAATAAGGAGTTGCGCGGCAGCTACAAACTGGGCGTTTGCTAAAATATAGAATAAGGATATAGAAACAAGAACCAGTCCCAACGAAAAAGCAGAATAAATGGAGTTATTAAATAATAGTACTCCCATACTTCCTAAAATAAGACCTGATCCCAACAAGACTACAAGAAAATCATGTATCGGTCCAGGCAAATCCATTATATGTAGTAAAAAAAGAGATAAAAAAATCTAAATGTTTTTCATGACCTTATTGATCTGACCAGGAAAAAAAATGGATAATCAATTCCTAATTAAATCTTAAGGGGTGTGAATTAATGTAGGTACAGTTATTGTATTAATCTTAGTCTTGATCTGAAAGAGTATAGTAGATTGAAACTATATATTTCCAAATATATAGTTTCAATCTAAATTAAGCTGCAATTCTCATGAATCAATAGTTTGTATTTGTAGGTAGTGATCAAACAAACAAAACGAAAGAAACCTCATTTCTTTAGATCAAAACGGAACCTTAGTAATTTCCAATTACTCTTTAATCAAGGGATTTACTTATTTTAGACTTCAATTTGAGGCGAATTCAGAATTGTTCTAATTGTATAATCATCAACTACTGACATTGGTAAACGACCCAAAGAAATTTGATTATAATTCAATTCGTGACGATCATAAGTAGAAAGTTCATATTCTTCAGTCATTGATAAACAATTTGTTGGACAATATTCAACGCAGTTACCACAAAATATACAGATCCCGAAATCAATACTGTAATTAAGCAATCGTTTCTTTCGAATATCCGTTTCCAATTTCCAATCAACAACGGGGAGATCTATAGGACATACACGAACACATACTTCACAAGCAATGCATTTATCAAATTCAAAATGGATTCGACCGCGGAAACGCTCCGATGCGATTAATTTTTCGTAAGGATATTGAATAGTTACAGGCAAACGATTTGCATGGGATAAAGTAATCATGAAACCCTGACCAATGTACCTTGCAGCTCGTACTGTTTGTTGACCATAATTCATGAACCCAGTTACCATAGGGAACATATTGTAATATCTCTAAAGAATTTTATGTTTGTTTCTTTCTCTTGTTTGAGCAAGTCGTGAATATAGAATATGGTATTCCTTTACAGTGAAAAGAGTTGAAAGGAAGTTGTTAATAATAGATTACCAAGAGATATAGGTAAAAGAAATTTCCATCCGAGATTTAATAGTTGGTCTATTCTTAGTCGGGGTAAAGTCCATCTTGTTGCTATAGAAATGAACAAGAATAAATAAGTTTTAGCTAATGTAATAAAGATACTAATTGTCATTCCAAAGACTTCATACGCTTTATTTATTTCAAAAAGTTCATAACCGAATATGTATGGAATAGAGATATCCCAACCACCCAAGTAAAGAACCGTTACAAATAACGAAGAAACTAATAGATTTAGATAGGAAGCAACATAAAATAAACCAAATTTGATACCCGAATACTCGGTTTGATAACCCGCTACTAATTCTTCTTCCGCTTCTGGTAAATCAAAAGGTAATCTCTCGCATTCTGCTAAGGAAGAAATTAGAAAAATAACAAACCCTATAGGTTGACGCCACAAATTCCACCCCCAAAAACCATACTTTGATTGAGCCTCAACTATATCAACTGTACTCGAACTGTTAGATAATCATAGTCGGTAATAACATCACTGTTCTCATCGCTATTACAGAACCGTACATGAGATTTTCACCTCATACGGCTCCTTGAGGGCCATAAATAAATCTAAGGAGCGTGTCGGGATTATTTATCTTAATATGTCTTTTTTGTAGAAGAGTATAGGATAAAAATCTATCGTGTGGCCCCCAATTAACCCAATAGAATTCTGTCTGTTCTAATAATAAAGAAAAAAGGTACTTCTGAATTGATCTCATCCTTTAATAAAAAAAATTCTTTGTTGAGTAATAACTTAATTCTTCACTAAAATACTATTTATTATAAATATCAATAACCCATCGTTTTCACTTACGAAAAAAACAAATTGGCTATTCCATTAGTTCATGAATTCGGACACGAATTCTATCTCTATGAATAGGGAGATAGGAAAGAAATGAATATAGGAATAGATGGAGATAAGAAACAATACAAAAGATCTCTTTTTTTGTTGTAATTGTATTCTTTCCATTTTTTTTTTCGTTCCTATTCTTCTTTCTGAGAAAAAGGGGACTTACTAAATAAGGGATTATTTCGTTTCCGATAGTTATTTATTTAATGGGTGGATAGGCGCATACTCTGGATCGGAATCGTGGGGAGTACTGCCTGATCATTTCTACAAACTTAAAGCCCCAATTCGTATTCTTTTTATATTATGCATTTTGCAAAAATGTCCTTCTCTCTCTTTTGGATAATTTTGAAAATCTCCAATTACTAATCCTTTGTATATCTTGGTGTTTCTAACCATCCACTCATTTTTGCTCAATCAGCCGTGTTATGGTAATACATATATGTTAGTACATCCAAATAATAGTGAAAACTCGATCCGATTGATCTTTTGAGTCCGCTTCAAGACAGGATAACTAGTCAACCAATCTTGGGATAAAGGCTCTCTTGCGCCTATGTTTATTTCTGCTTAACTCTTATACATAGAAAATGAGACTCAATATTTTGACTGCTAATTTTTATTTATCTAAGCAGTTTTCTTTCACTCATATAACTATCTGATTTAGTTCATTAATCCGAATAATGAATATAAAAATGAAGATATCTATTCCCCTTTTCTCAAAAAAAAAGGGGGGAGAAGTTTATGTCTCAACGAATCACACGTAGAGATATTGATAATACACATAGAGTTAATGGTATTTCATAACTAATTGATTGAGCAGCAGCTCGTAGACCACCTAAAAAGGAATATTTATTATTGGATCCATATCCTGACATAAGAAGGCCGATGGGAGCAACACTTGAAATGGCAATCCATAAAAAAACACCGATCTGCAGATCTGCTAAAACAAGGCGATAACCAAAAGGAATTACTGAATAGCTTAGTAAAATTGATATGACTGCTATGGATGGTCCGATACTGAATAAACGCGTATCACCTCTAGATGGAAGCAGATTTTCTTTAAAAAGTAGTTTTGTGCCATCTGCTAAAGCTTGAAGAACTCCCAAAGGACCAGCATATTCAGGTCCAATACGTTGTTGTATCCCGGCGGATATTTCTCTTTCTAACCATACAATTACTAGTACGCCGATTGTGATTCCCAATACAGTAGTCAAAATAGGGACAAGCACCCATAGAATTCCATAGACTTCTTTTAAGAATTCCAATCTCGAAAAAGAATTGATATCTTGGACTTGTGATGTATCAATTATCATTTTAACGATCAACTTCTCCCATAATGATATCTATGCTACCTAGTATTGTCATAATATCAGCCAATTTCATTCTTTTAACTAACTGAGGAAGAATTTGCAAATTGATAAAACCCGGCGGGCGAATTTTCCATCTCCAAGGAAAACCACCCTGATCCCCTATCAAAAAAATGCCCAATTCCCCTTTTGGGGCTTCGACTCTCACATACAGTTCTTGTTTCGCCAATTCAAAAGTTGGCGAAGGTTTTTTACTAATGAATCGATAGTCAAAGTCATTCCATTCCGGAGACTGTCCTCGATCAAAAGATCGTATTTCTAAATTTTCATAAGGTCCCCCTGGAATTCCTTCCAAAGCTTGTTGAATAATTTTTATGGATTCCGTCATCTCACCAAGTCTGACTAAATAACGAGCTAATGAATCTCCTTCTTTTTGCCACTGAACTTCCCAATCAAATTCGTCATAACACTCATAATGATCAACTTTACGAAGATCCCATGGTATTCCGGAAGCTCGCAGCATTGGTCCTGATAACCCCCAATTTATTACCTCTTCTCCAGAAATAATGCCTACTCCCTCAACTCGTTCTAAAAAAATAGGATTTTGTGTAATAAGTTTTTGATATTCAGCAACCGCTGTCAAAAAATAATCGCAGAAATCCAAACATTTATCTATCCATCCATGAGGTAGATCAGCCGCGACTCCCCCGATACGAAAATAATTATGCATCATTCTCATACCGGTGGCTGCTTCGAATAGATCATATACTAATTCTCTTTCTCTGAAAATATAGAAGAAGGGAGTCTGTGCGCCAATATCCGCCATAAAAGGGCCAAGCCATAACAGATGAGAAGCTATACGACTCAATTCCAACATAATTACTCTGATATAGCTGGCTCTTTTAGGTACTTGAATATTTCCCAACAGTTCTGGACCATTTACAGTTATTGCTTCTGTAAACATAGTAGCTAAATAATCCCAACGTGTTACATAAGGTAGATATTGTATAATTGTTCGGTTTTCTGCAATTTTTTCCATCCCTCTGTGTAAATAACCCAATATTGGTTCACAGTCAATAACATCTTCACCATCCAAAGTAAGGATGAGTCGAAGAACACCGTGCATTGATGGGTGGTGAGGTCCCATATTGACTATCATGAGGTCTTTTCTTGTAGCTGGTCCATTCATAAGTTTTTCCTCGATTCAGCTTTCCATGAATTGCTGAAAATGCAAATAAGTTCATAAAAATTCAAGATCTAATAAATCAAATAATTAAAAATTACTTTTAAAATTACTGAGTTTTTGACTCCCGAATATCCAATTGATTAATTAATTCTTTATAACGCATTTTATTTATCTTTGATAAATAAGAAAGTAATCGTTGGCGTTTTCCGAGAATTTTACGTAGACCTCTTTGAGATAAATAGTCTTTTTTGTGCAATTCCAAATGGGAAGTAAGTCTTCGTATCTTATTGGTGAAACTGACTACTTGAAATTCAACGGATCCTCCATTTTCTTTTTTTTCTTCTTGCGAAATAACTGAGCTGAATGAATTTTTTACCATAAAATGAAATCTCCTTAGCCTCCTTTTTTTATTGTTTTATAAATTATTATTGATCAGTAGTAATAATGTTACTAATTTTAATTTGATATACACAATAATCTTAATTTGATTACGAATTTCTATTCTTTTTTTTTAATAAAATTTTGCAATCCAATTTTTGAAAATTGGATTCAGATAGGTATACAAAAGGCTGGTATATTTCTGCACGCACAAAAAATATTTATACTTAAAACTTGAATTAAAAATGAAATAAGAATATTTTATTGATTCATTTCTAAATCGAATAGAGACGCCATTGAATTAAATTAATATCATCTATCAGAATCTAAGACAGTGCCATATGTGTATTTCTTTGTCTTCATATACCATATAAGGTACGGCCAATATAGGAAAAATGTAGCATTAACGAATTTTCAATTGTGGATACATATGGATCCTTAGCATACTAAAATGACTGCTATTATTGGTATCAAACCAATAACGATTCATACAAGCTAAATCTTCTAATCGATAATTGGGCCACAAAAAGAACTTGAATTTATTTAGTTTATTTTTATATCTATCAACATGTTTGCTACTTTTATCTAAAACTTGATCATGAGTTTTTACCTTATTTGCATTGTAAAATCCTGTATTTCTATGGATATCATTTCTATTCCCAGAATTGAAACAAATTAGAATTCTGAACTCTCTACGACCTCTAGGGGATAAGATATTTTCCGGAACAAGCAAATCATAATGATTGCTGGTTCTATTTTCATTCGTTTTTTGATGTATTGCAATGGATTCAGCAAAACTCTTCTTATAAGGATAGCCTTTTTCTTGATATCTTTGATTAATTTGGTACTTATTCTTATGAACTAATGAAATACCTATGGTTTGAGACATAATAAATTGTCCATCATTTTCTACAGACAGACGAACAGGTTCGATAATAAATATTCCCCCTTTTAAGAATTCTTTATGAAACTGGAACTCCTTGGGAACTATCAGCATCTCCAGATTTATTTCTCCTCTTTCGATAGAGGATATAGTAATTTTTATGGGATTTATCAGTCTAAGCAGGAGACAATATACGTTGATGTTATTCATCAGTTTGCCAGTTAAGGAATTCTCCCATCTCAATTGAAAAAGAAAATAGTTGTTTACGAAGGAATCAAACAGGGCTTCCATGTTTTTCTTGGATTTTTTTTTCTTTCTACGTTTTTTCACATCTGCTTCCGCGGAATCTTTTTCAAGATCTTTTTTTTGGTTTGATAAAACTGAGTCACGATTCTTTTCGTCCACAACTTCCTTTTTTCCTTTATTTCCATTTTCTAATTCAAGAGGTTTTTTCTTCGCTGATATTAAAGGAGATCCTTTTTTCTTTCCAATTAGTTTTTCATTTTGACTAATAATGAAATTTTCATTCAAATTTAAAAGAAGTGATTTGATTGGTATGATCCACGGATTAATCTTATATGCATTATAAAGTATCAAAAATTCTGGAAAGAACCAAAGTTCCAGATTCGATATGGAACGACTTAGTATTTCTTCATTCATTCTCATCCAATCAAAAACAAAAAAGATTTTTTTTTTATTGTTCAATGGGTTGATTTCTTGATTCATTGTGAGATAATTAAAATCTTTCTTATCGATTTTTTCAATTAGTTGAAAATTATTACCCCCAGTTTTAGTATTTTGATTACTGTTCGTGTCAGTTTCAATATTGATCCAGGCTCTAATATCGGCCTTATTTTTAAGACCAAAATGCAGCATTCTCCAATCAAAATATTTTCTATCCAGATTTTTTTCCCGATCTATCCGATCTATAATATAATTATCTATTAGATAATTATTGATAGGGATATCCGTTAGTATATCAAAAAATTTCCATTTATCTGTGTTGTACTTATACGAACTTTCTTGATTATTTTTTACTTGTACTGTTAATTCATAAATAGATGAATCTTTATTATCTTCATAATTAATGGATTTATATGATAAAAGATCATATATATATTTTTTTAGAATATTATCGTTTTTATTTGGTAATGAGTAGCGGGTTTCAAAATCATTTTGTTTTTTGTAATCAATTAATCTGTTTTGTTCATATGAATAACATTGTTTAAAATCTTTATTTTTGACCATACGATCTTTCTTTACTCTATTTCGCCATTTTTGTGGGAATAATTTTGCCCATCTAATTGGATATAAATCATAGTGATAATGACCCCTTAACCAGTTTTTCCATTCATTCATCATTGCAGAATTTTGAAGATTCTTTTGTTTTAAGTCGGGATGGAATATTTCGTGTGCTCCAACAACTTTCCCAAAATAATCCTGTATTTCATTTTTAAGAAAAAGAGATGTTCCGTGATATTGAAACACAGGTCTTAACTTAGATAAGTTAATAAGTTGGGTTTGTGATAATTTGTAAAATAAATATGCTTGTGACAAGTATGATAAGTCCCCAAAGACCTTTCTATTCTTATTACTAATATTGGAAAGTGACTTTTTTATAGTTGAAATAAAGTAAATGAAACTTTGATTTGTTTTATCAATTCTTTCTTGATTTGCTTCATTATTGGAAATGGATTTAGTCATTTTTTTTTTTATTGAATCAATAAAAAGTTGACCATTAATCCTCGGGATATTCATAATACGTTGAAAGATAGCTATGTATATGTTTTCAACGAAAAATTTTAGAAAATGATGCGATTTACGAATTAATCGTACATTTCTTTTTTTTAATATCTTTAAAAGATTTTTCGGAGATTCTAATATATCACTTATTTTGTTAGGACTAATATTTAGTTCTAGCTTTAGAATCGCGTTTTTCGTGTCTTTTCTAATTTTTTCAATTTGTTTTAGTATGGTGTTTGTTCTATCAGTCCGATCTTTGATCGTTGTTTCTATCAACGAAAAAGTTCTCCGATCCATAGATCCAATTATAATGGACGAGTCTTGGATCATTCGATTACGTATTATCAAATTTTTTTCTTCATTCAACTCGGATATTTCTTTCAATTCAACTAATCGAATTGGGTTTCTTTGTGAAAGGTTTTTGATGACCCGTTTTTTTGTTTCGTTTAATATATTTATAAACACGTTTAGTCTTTTTTTTAAAACTCTTCGAGTCCTTTTTTTAATTTGTTTTTCGATTTTTTTTATTAAACCGGGTTCAAAAAACGAACCGTCTTTTCGGGGAGAACCAAAAGGCATTTCAGCTTCCTCTCCAAAAACTGTTAAAA